TTTCTGATTTTGAAGATACTTTTGGGGATAAGCCCAGTCAATAGGATGAAACTCAAAGAGTTCATGATGCCGAACTATGTACCGCGCACGTCATTTAGATGGGCTACAGAACGTCACATAGGAAGAAATAAAATATGAAAAGAAAAAATAGAAAGAAATGAAAGGGGATCAGATTCTATTTGTACTGTATCGGAGATGAATCTTGGCTATTCGCACCCTTCAACTCCCCTAGACTAGACTTTTAGGTTTTTCAACCAACCAATTTGCCTTTTGTAATATGTATGAAGTATTACTATTTTCTTTTACATATTTTTTATACATATCAAAAAAAGTATATACATATACTCTTTACTCATCTTTAACTATTTTATTCTATAAATAGAAGGAGTACATCTCCAGATATTTAGATGGGTAAATATGTATCATAATTTATATTATATAATGAATATGTATGTCGACCCATATCAATTAATTTGTAGAATAGATACTCATACAAATTGCTCATGTGCCAGGAACCAGATTTGAACTGGTGACACGAGGATTTTCAGTCCTCTGCTCTACCAGCTGAGCTATCCCGACCATTCCTTACGCATCATTCTCATTTTAATAGAGGACTTGGGCCTATGTCAATTAAAAAGACGAAAGGGGAGTTGGAAAGTCTTATCCAGGCCCTGGTGGAATTTCTTGGATCTTCAAAAAAAGACTTTGTAAGTTTCAGTACAGTACGAGTAATAAAATGAATTATTAATTATTCAAATTTAACATTGGGATTCCTTTCTCAAAGATGTTCATTTGTACGTGTTTCACCTATATCACAAGGCTTGTGATAAGAAAAAAATTTTCGCTCAGATACGTTTGTAGAATTAGAATGAACGAGAAAGATAGCGAATTTTGAACCGCTAACGAAATGAGAGGGTAGGATAAATAATTAGGGAATCAGATGGACCTTTTTGGGGATAGAGGGACTTGAACCCTCACGATTTTTAAAGTCGACGGATTTTCCTCTTACTATAAATTTCATTGTTGTCGATATTGACATGTAGAATGGGACTCTATCTTTATTCTCGTCCGATTAATCAATTCTTCAAAAGATCTATCAGATTTTGATGGAGTAAATGATTTGATCAATGAATATTTGATTCTTTTTTCAACTTATAATTGATTCACAACAATTCTTTAATTTTTCATGAAAATTAAAAGAAATACGGATTTGTGTTGTCATTAATCATTTGAAGATAGTATTTCAGTACGTATACGTATATACGTTTATTCTTCATCCTTTCTGAAGTGATTCCTTTACTAACGCACTGCAGCCAACTCCATTTGTTAGAACAGCTTCCATTGAGTCTCTGCACCTATCCTTTTTTATTATCGCTTTCTGAAAACAAACAAGGGTTCAGAAAACCGGATTTGGCTCAGGATTACCCATTTTTAATTCCAGGGTTTCTCTGAATTTGAAAGTTATCACTTGGTAGGTTTCCATACCAAGGCTCAATTTAATTAAGTCCGTAGCGTCTACCAATTTCGCCATATCCCCCCTTTTGTGATTAGAATCTCATTATGATACCGTTTTTCCTTTTTATTTCATTTAAATTATGATATGATGGAACTGTTGAATTCATTAGATAGCAGTTCTCATATTGAAAACTGTTTTCTTATATTTGGATTTCTTGTCTATCTTCTTTCATCTCTCGGAAACTTATATTTGGTCCAATTAGAAAAGATTCTATTATTTCTCTATCCACAAATCAATATATAATATAGATGGATACATATCACATATATAGTATACTTAAATACTATATTATTATATAATAATATAGTATTTAAGTATACTATTTATTACACCTACTATTATAATTCTACTTAATATGTATATTTTCTATATACATACATTTCCCTATTTATATCGTTTTTTGCGTACAATTTGAATACTTGAACGGTCGATTCTTTTGTTTTTGTCTTATCTTTGCGCGTTAAAAATAACTAATAACTAAAGGGTAATATATATTATATTTAATATAATATTAATAACCATAACGAATCTAATGGCTATAACTAATAATTCCTTTTTTTTTTTTATTTTTTTGAATAATTAAATTTAGAATGAAATTATTTCGAATAAATGTATAATTCAATATAATGTAATTAATATGTATTAATTATATATTCTTCTATATATAGTCTATATATAGATAGAATAATAGAATAAGATTTTACTTTAATTAGTAAGTTATAGTAATTTAATTACTAGATTCTCTTTAATTTTAAAATTCTAAATGTATAGAAAATTAAACTATTTTCTGTAATAAAAATGTAATAAAATTAATAGTTTATATAGTAATTTAATAGTAAAATAGTAATTTAATTTAATAGTAATAAAATAGTTTAATATTAAAGAAATAGAAAATAGAATTAGATTAGTAAAAAAAAAAGAATTTTGAATTTCAAATATCATTTAAATTCAAAAAAAAAACAATTTACTATCTAATTAAGCTAATTAAGATATTGATTATTGATAATCATATATTTGCTATGATATATAGATCAAAATTATATATTGCTATATTAATATATTAATCGGTATATTAATTCTTATGTTCTATAATATTCAAATAGCCAATATTTATTTGAAATTCTATTATATTATATGTTTTTTATATTAGTATAAATTATACTATATTCATAGTAATTGTGAAGAGTTAAGAATGAACATTTAATAGCTAAGATTTAAGATTCCAGTAGTTTACTAAATTCCTATGTGTGTACAATTTATGTTATGGTGTACAATTTATGTTATGCGAGCCCGCTTAGCTCAGAGGTTAGAGCATCGCATTTGTAATGCGAGGGTCATCGGTTCGACTCCGATAGTTGGCTTTTCTGCATATCTTTGATCTTTATTATTTATATAGTTGATAATATGAAATCAAAGAAATTGAAAAGACCTCTTCCCCCTTTCCCAAAGGGCATCGATCCATTATCTCATAAGAACTTCCAATTATTAAAAAAGATTGGAGGAGTTTGGTCTATGTAGACCAAATCAAGCAAGAAAAGAACCCTTAAAATTTTATATTTTCTATTTTATTTTATATTAATTTTAATACGCTATATTCTATATATTATATAGAATATATAGAATATAATAAATTAAAGCCCGGATATTGATATACAATTCATCTAATTATTCTTTCGAATTATTCTTTGTAATACAATAAATACTTCAATAAAATACAATAAATACTTCAATAAAATACAATAAATACTTCAATAAAATACAATAAATACTTCAATAAATTTCGATTAATTTCTTATTTTTAATTTAAAAATTTAAATTCTATTTTTCATTTTTATATTTATCATTTAGTTTAGTTTAATTTCATTTAGGTTTATGCAACTTCATAAGGAGTCTTTATGTCGCGTTACAGAGGGCCTCGTTTCAAAAAAATACGTCGTTTGGGGGCTTTACCGGGACTAACTAGTAAAAAGCCTAGAGCTGGAAGCGATCTTAGAAACCAATTACGCCCCGGTAAAAAATCTCAATATCGTATTCGTTTAGAAGAAAAACAAAAATTGCGCTTTCATTATGGTCTTACAGAACAACAATTACTTAAATACGTTTGTATAGCCGGAAAAGCAAAAGGGTCAACAGGTCAAGTTTTACTACAATTACTTGAAATGCGATTGGATAACATCCTTTTTCGATTAGGTATGGCTTCAACTATTCCTCAAACCCGGCAATTGGTTAACCATAGACATATTTTAGTTAATGGTCGTATAGTAGATATACCAAGTTATCGCTGCAAACCCCGAGATATTATTACAGTGAAAGATGAACAAAAATCTAAGTCTCTGGTTCAAAATTACCTTGATTCATCCTTCCGTGAGGAATTGCCAAAACATTTGACTCTTCGCCGATTCCAATATAAGGGATCAGTCAATCAAATAATAGATAGTAAATGCGCCGGTTTGAAAATAAATGAATTGCTAGTTGTAGAATATTATTCTCGTCAGACTTAAACATAACTAAAATAACAGGGATTCAGACAATTTTGCCCTCCCTTTCACCTATATTATCTAAAGTATAAAGAGACCCCCAGGAAGGCGTTTTATCCGGGGATTTTTTCCCACTCATGTATCGTAGATTCATCTATCATAAATTGATAGGGAGATTTTCATTCCTTGTCCATTTTTTCCAGTATAATCCATACCACAGAAATTAGGATTAGGAATAAAAAAGCCATATCAAAGAAAGGGCTAACTGTTGGAATAATGGTGTCCATTGTTATTTGATATATTGCGAGCAATAACATTGGTGAATTAGGTGAAGGGTACGGAAAGAGAGGGATTCGAACCCTCGGTAAACAAAAGCCTACATAGCAGTTCCAATGCTACGCCTTCAACCACTCGGCCATCTCTCCTACGTAATGATTGTGGTTGATAAACCGAATGAATAGTGATTCATATTAGGTTTTTGGATAGGTGCGTACACTCTATTTTAACTATAAAATTTGCCAAACCCTTATTGGAGGCTGGGGATAAAGATAATTTTGTGGGACAAAATGTTTAAAACAATAAATATAAGGTATCTATTCATGTTTACAAAAATGGCACTCCCGACTTTATTTTCGAATATTTATACCAAATTAACTATTAAATCCCTGAATTGGAACGACTCCACCGATTGATCCGTTTTTTTAGACTATGTTTAATGGCTACCCTTAGATCATGATTTTATTTAGTTTAGACTTTTAGACTATTATTCTATTTTCATCCATCATTGAACGATTATTCGATTCTTTTCTTTTTCCTCTTTAGATCATAATTCAATCAAAACTTTTCGAATTATCCTACAGATTAGGATAAATTCGTTGATTCTTAAACTTTGATGAAATCGGAAGAGTTTCCTATATTCTTATGCTACTATATTTAAATTTAATTTACATTTGGATTTCATCCAATCGGCTTCAAATATTTCTTAGTTTTTATTGATTCTTGTCAAAAAGAAACAATTTGTGAATAGAAGTTTAATTTTACTGAGTGTATTTTTATGGTATTTCGTATTGTAAATTGTAAAATTCCGTTGTTTGTGGGATTTTTTTCTCACGAAAGGTAATTAAAAGAAATTATAGAATGAATTTCTGCCTATGTCTAGATCTCGAATAAATGGAAATTTTATTGATAAGACCTTTTCAATTGTAGCCAATATCTTATTACGAATAATTCCGACAACTTCGGGCGAGAAAGAGGCATTCGCCTATTACAGAGATGGTGCGATTTGATTATTGTATTTTTGATTTATTTATTTTAAATTTTTCTTTATTTTAGAATTTAAAATTAAATTTAGTAATTAGTAATTTATTATAATTTAAATTTAATTTAGTTATTTATTTTATTTATATTTTTTACCACTCTGAGTCTTCTTAGTAGAAAGACACATTATAATTATATTATTATATTATTCGGGATAGAAAGAAAAAGATTATTGAAATAAATCTACGCTTGTTGAAGGTGAAGTTTGTAAATAAAACAAGCCCTTCTGTCGTGTATCCCCGATTAATGCAACCTCAAATGCTTCAATTGTCGATTCTAGAGTATTGAGCGAAAGGTTACACCTATGGGTTAGTCAAACTTACCCCACTAGTACCAATAGGAGGCATAGAGGAAGAGGCACTACTCCTAGGAATCAACAACACGAAAACTTTGTTATAAATTATCCCTTTTCCTTATCAGGATCGGGACTAACAAGAATGGTTGGGACAACAAACATCCATCTCGTTCGTGTTTTGGATACCCGTATAACCATCTAAGACTGTTGAAGTGACTTATTCCTGAAAATTAAGATGCGTTTAAGACAAAGAAATTGCTGGAGTCGCCCTTTTTTATCTAGTACCAACATACTAGATGTTAAGGAAAGATCTTTTACAAGAAGGTTGGCTAGAGATTTTTTGTAAAAACACCAGCCCCGCTCAGTTTATAATGAGAATATTTAAATCTTTTTTGATTCCATGTATTATTCTGATTATGTACATAAAGGAGAAGGAGGAGCCGTATGAGATGAAAATCTCATGTACGGTTCTGAAACGGAGATTCTTTAAATCGAATGACGACCGTAACGGATGTCTGCTCAATCCGAAGGAAATTATGCAGAAGCTTTACAGAATTATTATGAAGCTATGCGACTAGAAATTGATCCCTATGATCGAAGTTATATACTCTATAACATAGGCCTTATCTACACAAGAAACGGAGAACATACGAAAGCTTTGGAATATTATTTTCGTGCACTAGAACGAAACCCATTCTTACCACAAGCTTTTAATAATATGGCCGTGATCTGTCATTACGTGCGACTATCTCCACTATAGAAAGGGAAAAAAAAGAGCAAATCTGTTAATAAATACTAGAAAAAAAAATAGGCTTTCTACATATGTATCGTCCAAAACAACGATTTTTATCAGCTGTAGCAAAGAAATAAACTTCATAGAATTTGAAATATGAATATGAAGAAATAGGTATGCCTAGATAATTCTATGGATAAAGGATCTAATTGATAGCGGGAAGCGCCGTAAAGATCAATTCGTGAGGTTTTGGGCCGATACAATAAAGACTGCTTATTTATGTCATGATATGAGATAAAAGTTCGGAATCAACTTATGTAATAGAGTTGATCCCCTAAGGTATTGAGCAGCGGTGTAGCATCAGATCCCAAAGATAGTAAGCCTTTTCTTTCTTATAATTAGAAGGGAAAGTCTTTTTCACGGATTCTATAGAAATTCATATATGAAACCGAGATAGTTACCTTTTTAGAAAACTCTAATGATAGTGGAAATGCCTATGCGCTTTATGAAGGTGGGAGAAAAGAGAAAACTGATTAAATTAGTAAGTAAAATTCAAGTTTGAAACTTATAACCATAACCTCTTTTTCTTTTGGTTAACTCGAAAGAAAAAAATGGGATAGATCCACGATAAATTTCATTCAATTAGATATGGTATATTAAAAAAAGGAAGACCAAAAGAACTTGAGAACTTGACTGCTGAGCCGTATGAGGTCGGAAACTCTCAAGTACGGTTCTAAGGGAAGGAATTTACTCACCTATTCCAACCGGGGAGAACAGGCCATTCGACAAGGAGATTCTGAAATTGCGGAAGCTTGGTTCGATCAAGCTGCCGAATATTGGAAACAAGCTCTAGCGCTTACTCCTGGTAATTATATTGAAGCGCAGAATTGGTTGAAGATCACAAGGCGTTTCGAATAAGAATATTTTATTTATTTTATTAATTACTATATATTAATATTACTATATATGATTTAATATTATTTTATATTTAAATTTAATTTTAATTTAATATTATTTTTAATTTAAGTTTAGAATTTTTATATTTCTTATAATCATATATTTGTTATAATTAATTGTTTGTTATATCTATCAATCAAATAAAACAGATCATTTCTCTGGGAAGAACCCAATCACAAAATTTCATTATATCTTTTCTAAAATC